TGCGCCAGTGATTCCCCTATTATTTATTAGTGAACAATAATTGAAAAATTCCTTCATAGAGATAGAGGACATAATTCACATGGATATAGTAAATCTCGCTTGGGCTGCTTTAATGGTAGTCTTTACATTTTCCCTTTCACTAGTAGTATGGGGAAGGAGTGGACTCTAGAAGTACTACTAATTGAGTTTAGGAACTAAACAGTATCACTTTTTTTATAGATCGTTCGGCAAAGTTTTTTTTATTTAAAATTTCACTATTTCAATTTAAAATTTTATTTTTAAATTGAAATAGAAATGAAAAATATCTTCATTTCGAAATTCTCTTGGATTTTAGTTGAGTAATGTATTCTATGAATAATAAATATATATGAAGAATACTCTTTCAATCAAAGAAATATTTCAATTATTTCCGTGTTCGTATTTTGAAAGTAAAAAAAGTAAAAGGAATACAAATGTTAGGAAATTTATTCCAACTGAATTCTTCATAAATTTTCTATTTCGATGAACTGACTCTTACCAAAGTTAGATATGGACCATGAGGAAGAACGGAACTTTTTTTTATTTTGTTTACCTCTTTACTGTTCAAAGATCAAAGAGAAAACAATTCGGTTATTCCATTACGTGGATACACATTGGGAAACAACATAGTAGTTGTCTAACGAGATACTGCACATCCTAAAATATTGTCTTGGGCGAGTCACATATTGCGCCGCTTGTTTTAGTTTTACTATTTTAGAAATTTTATTTATGTTTTGCTTGTTTTATTGAACCCATTTCATATCGTGGTTCAAACGTTAAAAGTCGACGGGTTTTACTAATCCTTTTCGAAATCCGAAGAAGTCATTGATTCTTTCGATCGGGATTCATATTGAAAATAATAAGAAATCTAGGAATTCTAATCGTAAAAGTCGCTTTCGATTATTTCAAATTAATTTAATTGAAATCAACACAAATTAAATACAAATAGATAAAGCAAAGAAATAGAATTGGGATACTATATAATATACATTATCACTATATACGTAATTAAATCGATTTCTATATATATAGAAAAGGAATATGATGATACTATTGTAGATTGATCTATATTAATCTATATTAAATTAACCCGCATTACAATACAACTTTATACACTACAATAACAATACTAGATAGTATGGTAGAAAGAAATATCTGAATCTTTCTACCATACTATCGTATCTCATAGAATACGACTGATTCTAGTCTGCCCATTTCATTTAAGACGCGAAATTTTTATCCTTTTCTTCTCTGCAATTATTGATAAGAAATAAAAAATCAAGTTTAATTCAAATTAATCACCTTGGCTGACTGTTTTTACGTATATTATAAGTAAAAAAGCAGTAGGAACTAGAATAAACAGTGCAGTAGCAATAAATGCGAGAATATTTACTTCCATAATCTCATTGTTTAATTTTTCTTTAATTCGCAATAACTCGGGAGTTAATCCCATAGAGATAATAAATCTTTCGCCTGTAAATTCAATGGGATGCATTACATCTCGATGATATCGAATCGGATCAATATCATGAATAACAATATCGGAGCTATCAAATAGATTCATCGTCAAGAATTGAATAGTATAACATAGGACGATCTTTTATCCATACTGAACTCAAAATTTGATTCCCGATACAATCAATAATTCCTTTATTTATTTATCATTCTTTTCCATTCTTTCTTTTCTATAACCTACCGCCCTCTTTGTACAATCATCTGATGAAGTATCATCTAACCGCCTTTCCACTTACCAAACAAACCCCAACAAACAATAGAAGCTCAATGAAAAAAAAGGAAGGAGCTAAGTTATAAACTCCTTTTTTTAATGAGCCAATCTTCTTGGAAAACAAAAGAAGTATGATAAAGACGAGTACAAATTCCGGTATAAAAAAATAGAATATTCCATCAAATTAACTATTTTTTTATATATTTATATATAAATTTAATAAAGTTTGTTCTTTCAAGGAAAAACCCTTATAAAATATAAATAAAATATAAAAAAAAAAAAAAAAAATTCATTACCTCGCTAATAAAAAAGTGATCCTTGTTTGATCTTTATTTTTTGAATATCCTCTTTCATTGGATTAGTAATGGGACGCATATATCAAAAGCTCAATGCGAAATTTGAATGAGATAGATTATTTCAAATTAGTAAAATTTGAAATTGAGGTTACACAAAATAGGGCCCGAAAAGGATATACTTTTATTTTAATCTTAAAAAAAAAGTATTCTATACTATTCTATACACAGTAACTATGTTCAATTTATTTTATATTGTACAAATTCCATTTATGTATGTACTCCCGGGAAACATACAATACTCTACTCTATTTCATATTTCACAGATCGGGAGTAATTGAAAAAGCCAGACCCAGTACAGTACGGTATCCCGTGGAATCCTGAATCTGATGCTAATAATATAATAATTGTACTAATCCACATATGCCTCTCTCCCATCAATCGAATCGGTACTAGTCGAAGAAATGGAAATTCCCCCATTTGGTTGATGATAAATGTGAAACGAAAAAGAAAAAAAGAAGAGGGATCGCTGTTGGGAATGAAATTATGTTATTTGGACTTCTTTTCACAAAAAATAGAGAGATGAATTGATATAGTTTTTTATTGGATTTGGATTCGTCGGGACTGACGGGGCTCGAACCCGCAGCTTCCGCCTTGACAGGGCGGTGCTCTGACCAATTGAACTACAATCCCAAGTAAATACCATAATAAAATAAAGTATACATATTTTTATGATTTCATTCTAACCCTTTCAATTTCGATTAGAATTGGCGTGTTGTAACAGAGCTGCGAGTGTGATATATCGATACCCATATGTATATGTACTTTAGTGAGAGCAGCCGGTATTACTAGTAATCCTTTCGTTATTGCCAAATCAATTGGATAATCACTCGTTCAATCAAAAAAGTTTTTTTTTTATTTACTCTTTTCCTTAAACTTTACTTTATAGTTACGGATCCTGATATGAATCTAGATCATTAGCAAGATCAGAATTTCTTGGAAAAAGAGAGTAAATAAATAGTGGTATAGATATATCATAAAATGGATTTCTTCCGTATTGGGATTGGGGGATCGGGCATTTCTGGAGAGCAACAAATGGGTTATATTATATCATTTCATGGCGGATCGGCAAATTATTGGGCCGAGCTGGATTTGAACCAGCGTAGACATATTGCCAACGAATTTACAGTCCGTCCCCATTAACCGCTCGGGCATCGACCCAGGAAGAATCAATTCCAGGCTTATTGATAATCCACGATCAACTTCCTTTCGTAGTACCCTACCCCCAGGGGAAGTCGAATCCCCGCTGCCTCCTTGAAAGAGAGATGTCCTGAACCGCTAGACGATGGGGGCAGACTTGCACGACCGCCATCATACTATGTTCATAGTATGAATAGTTTTTTAAAATTGTCAATATAATGGAATGGTATGACTCGATACGAAGGATCTTTCCGTCTTTCACGATTCTTTCTATACAATTTTTTTCGATAAAAGTTTGGTTCAAAGGCCACGCCGAATCTCTTTATCCGAATCTCTTTATCAATGATTCAATGAAATATCTTGGATCTATGTTAAATTAGTGGATACATGTATCACTCAAATGAATTTAGTTATGATGTCAATTAGGATAGTCTTGAAACAATTCATTGTATTGATATTTATCAAATCCAATATCAATAAACCGTTTTATTTTACCTATATTATATACTCTTTTTATTTTACCTATATTATATACTCTATAGTAAATTATATTAAATTATTTAATTTACTTTTACTGGATAAAGAAAATTTTTCATTCCTGAATGAACCCTTATACTTATTATAAGATATATCTATGTACATCTATTATAATAAGTATATATACTAAACTCATAGTGTCTTTATTCAGGAATTGGATCAAACAAGCCCTTTTAACTCAGTGGTAGAGTAACGCCATGGTAAGGCGTAAGTCATCGGTTCAAATCCGATAAGGGGCTTTGATTTTTTCATAAATAATAAAACTCCGGCAGTAGTATTCATATTTGAAGTGCGAATAAAGATATTGTTGATCTTTGTAATAAAGTAATAAAAAAAAAGTAACAAACCGTATAATTTAATATTTTAATATATAATCAAAATTATAACATTATAATTAATTTATAGTATGGTTATAAATTTGCTATTTTTATAAATTTGCTATTTTAATAAATTAAATCTATTATTAAATAAATAAATTAAATATATTATTCTAAATATTATATTAAATATTATAATGAATGTAAGGATAAGTCGTCTCGTTAAATCTTCAAATATTACTATTCCTTTCCTATTTTCCATTATTCCAATTAAATCGATTAGAAATCAACAAAATAAAAAGTAAGTGGACCTAACCCATTGCATCATAATTATATCCACTATTCTGATATTAAAATTCGATAGAGATGAAATTGGATCTTTTTTTTCTTTGGACTACGCGGGAATCTGTCGATATATCCGATTTAATCTTCTTGTTCCTAGACGTTCTATAGGAATAAATTAGGAATGAATAAATTACTATTCCCTTCCTTTACCGAGAAACATTTATTCCAAGTCACAACATACGAGCCATTTTAAATATCTTTCTTTGATTCCAATTCCAGAACACAAGATCCGTTTTATTAGTTATATCTTATATATCTATTTATATATCTAGCAAATCGCTATTTCATGTACTAAATATTTCCATCCATATTGATACATGCAATATTTTTGTTCCGACAACGTAATGGGGAATGTATGCGAGAAGGGTACTTTCATTTCGAGTCTCATATTATTTAATATTTAATTAACTAATATGTAACTAATATGTATTTAATTCAATACAATATATTAATTTAATAATAGGAAATTTATTAAAAGAAAATAAAAGAGTAAAATAGAAAGTAATAAAATAGTAGAAAGTAATAAAATATATGATACTTATGATACTGTAGTAGTTTAATACA